ATTATATGACAAACGATATATTAAATATATTAGTTTGTCCCTAAGAATTCTTTGAGAACCCTTTTTGACAACTAAATTTAGGAAGTTCAAATTTTGTAAAGATGAATAAACAGGCTTGTATAAAAAGGATGCGAACAAAATTCCCCCAAAAGCTATACTGACTGGAAAAGTTGCATTTGTCAAAAATTGATACCAATCCTTGGATTCTTTTGCATTTTGATCTAACAGGTTTATCGGTGGAGTTAACAATTTGGATAATATATCCAATCCCTCCCCCTCTTGATTGAAAGTAATTCCTATGACCCCACTAAACAAGGTAAATAAGGCCAATATAAGTATAGGAACTAGCATAGTATTGTTCGATTCATGAGGATAAGGATTTAAAGTATTATTAAAATGAATAGTACGAAAGGCCCTCGTTATCTTTCTTACATTAAGATCAAGTCGATCTGTCTTCTTGCAAAAACAAAAAAACGAAGCCCTTTTGTTATTATTTATTTTTAATAAAGATAATAAATAATTTTTTTTTTTATCGGACTTGGCCCCTCTTTACCCCATAAAGATATTGAATAGAAGGAGCTACCTTTTTTTCCACTGTAATCTTGAAAATGAGGATTCAAATGACCTTCAAAAGTAAGTAAATAGATCCGAAACATATAAAATGCGGTTAATCCAGCCGCGGAACAAGCGATTATTGAAAAAATCGGTGAATATAACCAACTATCATTAAGTATTTCATCTTTAGACCAAAAACATGCAAAGGGAGGAATACCACAAAGAGAAAGTGTACCTAGTAAAAAAGAAATTTTTGTAATTGGAACATGTTTTGTTAAACCGCCCATAAGAACCATATTCTGACTTTTATCGGGAGAATATCCAACAATAGCCTCCATTGAATGAATAATTGATCCAGATCCTAAAAACAACAAAGCTTTTGAATAGGCGTGAGTAATCAAATGAAATAAAGCGGCTCGAGAAGAGCCCAGACCTAAAGCTAACATGATATAGCCCAATTGAGACATTGTAGAATAAGCTAAACTTCTCTTAATATCTTTTTGAGCAAGAGCTAAAGTAGCTCCTAATAGTACTGTTAATATACCTATTAAGGCTATTAAATTCATAACGTAAGGTATGACTAAGAAAAGAGGAAGAAGCCGAGCTACAAGAAAAATGCCTGCTGCTACCATAGTAGCAGCATGTATGAGAGCCGAAATAGGAGTAGGCCCTTCCATGGCATCTGGTAACCACACATGAAGGGGAAACTGCGCGGATTTAGCAACTGCACCGGAAAATAATAGCAAGGAACACAAAGTAACAAATAACAAATCAATCTCATTTTTATAAATTAAGTTGTTGAATATTTCGAACAAATCCCGAAATTCGAAACTACCCGTTATCCAATAAAAACCTAAAATTCCTAATAATAAACCAAAATCCCCGACACGGTTAGTTATAAACGCCTTTTGACACGCAGTACCCACAAGAGGTCGCGTAAACCAAAAACCTATTAATAGATAAGAACACATCCCAACCAATTCCCAAAAAATATAAATTTGTATTAAATTACAACTCGAGACTAAACCCAACATTGAAGTATTGAAAAAACTCATAGAAGCAAAAAATCTCAAATATCCTTGATCATGAGACATATAATTGTCGCTATAAATAAGCACCATGATTCCAACAGTAGTGATCAATATTAACATAATAGAAGTCAGCGGGTCGATCAAATAGCCGAACTCTAAAGAAAAATCATTATTGATAGTCCAAGACCACACTGATTTATAGATAGAACTGCTATAGATTTGCTGAAGAAGAAGATTTAGTGAAAAAAGCATGACTATACTTAACAAAACAACACTAGAAAAAGACAACATACGGCGAATTTTTTTTGTTACTGTCGGAAAAAGTAGAAGCCCCCCCATTATTACCATAGGAACTGGAAGTGTAATAAAAGGGATGATCCCGGAATATTGATATATATGTTCCATAAATTTTTTTTTAATCAATTGTCTTTGACTCCCTCGTTCTTGTCCCTTTTGAAAAGAGCCGGTCAATAAAAAAAAGCAAAATATGCAAAACTTAACTAAAATTTGATATTCTTAATTATTATTATTCTAAATCTGAATCTTTTCAAAGAACTTCACATATTCAAATCAATAAGTTAGACTTGGTCAAATAATATGATATACCCAAGTTATTAGTAAAAAGTAAAAAAATACTTACTTTTCTTTTTTTTTTTTTTTTTTTGAATATTAATTTACTATTAACTATATAATTATAATTAATAATAGTTAATAGTAAGAAAAATTTGGATGAAGATCTAAAAAATGAAAAGTTTTTTTTTAGGAATTACGAGAATTTCTATCTATAGAGAAAGGATAAAGAATTATAGCAAAAACAGTACTTGATTTTGAATTTTGATATGAATCGTAAAAAACTGTGCATACCTTGACCCAATTAAATCAGAATTTCTTTGTAGTTCGTTTATCTCGAATCAGAATCGTTAAACAATCAATTTTTGAACGGATTTATTGTATTCCATTAGAATAAAAGACATTTATATTTTTAGTAAATTCGACGGTATTGAATACTTTCCATGGAATAATAAAAAAAAAAAAAAAAGAAATCACTAAAATGTCTTTTCGAAAATCATGTATCCTTTAATAGATTAACTAATGCCGTCTCATTTTATTTTATTTTAATTGAAAGTTGGGTATACTTCCTTTTCAAGCTTAACCTTGCTCGAAAAAATTTTGTATTAGGTACGCACGGCTTAGGCTTTTGAATGTCTCGATATATTTTATTCGATCTATATTACATGTATAAAGGTAGCATGACGAAAATAGACAGAAATAGAAATGAAAATGAATAGGTTTTTTATAAAAATAGTAGAATCTAAGAAAAAAAAAGGATACTGAATAGTAAAGATAAAGAACAATTGGTTTTTAACCAAAAAATGTCTTTCACATCCAATCCTAGCAATGAGTAACCTCCAAATTTGTGAATGGCAGTTCCAAAAAAGCGCACTTCTATATCAAAAAAGCGTATTCGTAAAAATTGTTGGAAAAGAAAGGGATATTGGGCAGCGTTGAAAGCCTTTTCATTAGCGAAATCCCTTGCTACGGGGAATTCAAAAAGTTTTTTTGTGCGACAAATAAAAATAAAAAATCAAAGGGTGAAATAATCTAACTTGTCCTGAATAGAAAAAAGTCTAGTTTTTTTTTCTAATTTTTAATCTAAAATGGAAAAAAGGCTTTTCATTCACTAATGTTTTGAATTGATCAATATTAAATTGAACTCATTTTTCTTTTAGGATATGTCGAATGCAAAGTCTGTTATCTACTGAATCCTCAAATTATACTTTTTGTTTAAATTGTTTAAAAAAAGACAAAATACAAGACACAAGGTTTCAACTTTCTTTTTAGTCTCTTTGATCATTTTCGCGGGATGGGGATTATTATTTTCCCCATCGACCTTTATCACCACCTATACCTATCACAAAAAAAAAAAAAAAATAAGGATTATGATTAGAACGTCCAAATCCCTATTAAAATAATAAAATAAAAGGGTTTTCGATTAATCAATTTTCATCTTTCCTAACCTAAAAAAGATTGCATTGAATTGACTCTTTCAATCTCGACGATTGAATAATAATTGGTTATTATGATTTCTAGCAAGCCGCTATGGTGAAATCGGTAGACACGCTGCTCTTAGGAAGCAGTGCTAGAGCATCTCGGTTCGAGTCCGAGTAGCGGCATGGCACTTTCTACCTATAAAAAGTTCCTATAATGAATTCAATTACTTATTTGAATTGATTCTATAGAATCATGGGGACCTTTTCTTTTATGATATTTTATACTTTAGAGCATATATTAACTCATATATCCGTTTCGGTTGTTTCCATTGTAATTACAATTCATTTGATAACTATATTACTCGATGAAATCGTCGGACTATACGAGTCATCAGAAAAGGGAACGATAGCCACTTTTTTCTGTATAACTGGATTATTAGTTACTCGTTGTATTTATTTGGGACATTTACCATTAAGTAATTTATATGAATCATTAGTCTTTCTTTCATGGAGTTTATTCATTATTCATATAATTCCGTATTTTAAAAAACATCAAAAAAATTTAAGCCTAATAACCGCGCCAAGTGCACTTTTTACCCAAGGCTTTGCTACTTCCGGTTTTTTAACTGAAATGCCTCGGTCTGCACTATTAGTACCGGCTCTACAATCCCAGTGGTTAGTAATGCACGTAAGTATGATGGTATTGGCCTATGCGGCCCTTTTATGTGGATCATTATTATCAGTGGCTCTTCTAGTCATTACATTTCGAAAAATCATAAGGATTCTTTTTCTTTTTAAAAGCAATAACTTTGTAAATAAATCTTTTTTCTTTGATGAGATTCAATACATGAACGGAAGTGGCAGTGTTTTACGAAACACTTCTTTTCTTTCTTCTAAAAATTATTACAGGTCTCAGTTGATTCACCAATTAGATTGTTGGAGTTATCATATTATTAGTATAGGATTTATCCTTTTAACTATGGGTATTCTTTCAGGAGCAGTCTGGGCTAATGAGGCATGGGGATCATATTGGAGTTGGGATCCAAAGGAAACTTGGGCATTTATTACTTGGGCAATATTCGCAATTTATTTACATACTAGAACACATAAAAAATGGGAAGGTGTAAATTCCGCAATTGTGGCTTTTATAGGCTTTCTTCTAATTTGGATATGTTATTTAGGAGTTAATCTATTAGGAATAGGGCTGCACAGTTATGGTTCATTTCCATTAATATCTAATTGAATTTAAGACAAAAAAAGAGGGTCTTGACAAAAACAACCATAGGACAGCGTATAAGTCTATATAAGAAACTTTGTGTAAATGCCATCCATCGAGAACCATTTGAATCACTTATTACTTGATTCAAATGGTTCTGTCAAACGGCACACTATCCAGTTACAATTTTTTTTTTTTTTTAAAACTTCAAAAAAGGCAAAAAGCCTTTATTTTTTATTTTTTTTGAATTATCTAATTATTAATTTTTTGTAGAATTCAAAATTAATAATTATACAAAATAGCCTCGACCTTGTCACCTGATAATGAGAAAACGAAGTCCGGATAAATGCCAATACCTATTACAGGTAGAAGGATAGAGATTGAAATAAACAACTCTCGCGGTCCAAAATCCAAAAAAGAAGAGTTTGAGGCATTAAATAGCTTGTATCCATAGAACATCTGGTGTAACATAGACAATAAATAAACAGGAGTTAATATCGTTCCAATTGCCATGACAAAAGTAATTAGTATTTTTGCCAGTAAAAGAAATTTTTGGCTAGTAATTATTCCAAAAAATATTATCAATTCTGCAAAAAAACCGCTCATGCCCGGTAATGCAAGAGAAGCCATTGATGAGATACTGAACATCGTGAATATTTTTGGAACCGAGATAGCCATTCCTCCCATTTTATCGAGATAAAGAAGACGTATTCTATCATAACTCGTTCCTGCCACGAAAAAAAGTGCAGCACCGATAAATCCATGAGATATTATTTGTAAAAGAGCTCCGTTAAGTCCCGTATCGCTTAGAGAGCAAATTCCTATAATTATAAAACCCATATGAGATACCGAGGAATAGGCTATTCTTTTTTTTAAATTACGTTGACTAGGAGATGTTGAAGCTGCATAAATTATTTGAATTGTGCCTATTATTATCAACCAGGGAGAAACTAGAGAGTGAGCATGGGGTAATAATTCCATATTGATCCGAACCAACCCATATGCTCCCATTTTTAATAAGATTCCGGCTAGAAGCATACAAGTGCTGTAATGTGCCTCTCCGTGAGTATCTGGTAACCATGTATGTAAGGGTATAATCGGTAATTTGACAGCAAAAGCAATAAGAAATCCAATATAGAATATTATTTCCAGCGCTAAAGGATAGGGTTGATTGGCTGATGTTTCAAAATTTAATGTTGGCTCGTTGGAACCATATAAACAGATACCTAGAATTCCTATTAATAAAAAAAGAGAACCCCCTGCGGTGTATAAAATAAACTTTGTAGCTGAATACAAACGTTGCTTTCCCCCCCACATAAATATAAGTAGATAAACGGGAATTAATTCTAACTCCCACATGATGAAAAAAAGTAAAAGATCTCGAGAAGAAAATAATCCTATTTGACCACTATACATGGCTAACATCAAGAAATGGAATAGTCTGGAATCTCGAGTAACTGGCCAAGCCGCTAAAGTAGCTAAAGTAGTGATAAATCCTGTCAGTAAAATGGGTCCTATAGAAAGTCCATCTATTCCCAATCTCCAGTAAAAACCAAAAAAATCGACCCACTTATAATTCTCCGCCAATTGAATTAATAGATCGTCCGATTGGAAACGATAGCAGAATACGTAGGTCATTAAAAGAAGTTCTAATACGCATATACATATAGCATACCACCTAATTACTTTATTTCCTCCCTGAGGCTGAGGCAGAAAGAAAATTAAGGAACCTGCGGATATCGGAAAGACTACAAAGATTGTTAACCAAGGAAAAAAATTCGTGATAAAGACAAGATAGACTTGGACCAGAAAAACCCGTGCTCATGCTCAAAACAGAATATGTTTCTATTTTTTTTGTTTCGAGTACGGGTTTTGTCGATAAAAAACAATGTATTCAAACCATGTTGTTGGAAACGGGTCAATAAGCTAGACCCATGCTTCGAGTTGTTTCATGCCACAAATAAACTCGAACACTCAAAAAATCCGTTGGACAGGCCGATTCACATCTCTTACAGCCGACGCAGTCCTCTGTTCTTGGAGCAGAAGCAATTTGCTTAGCTTTACATCCGTCCCAAGGTATCATTTCTAATACATCTGTGGGGCAGGCTCGGACGCATTGGGTACACCCTATACATGTATCATAAATCTTTACTGAATGCGACATTGGGTCTATAAATTTTTGAACGTCATAAATTTTGATCTAGTAATTTTATAAATGAATCATATCTTTATATACTAGATGAATCAATAATTGACAAGAATTTTTGGAATCAATTCTGGATCGAGGCATGTGCATGAAAAAGGGCAAAGAGACTTTCATTTCTTACGTTTTGACAAAGATAATTATATAGCATACATGCTATATAATTATCTTTTTGGTGAATATTATAATTTATATGATTAATACTACTTATTCAACAAATTAGATTGATTGATACGCGTTGATTTTCTGTTACGATAAATTGAGGAAACAATAGCCGGTCCAATAGCTGCTTCAGCCGCTGCAATAGCTATAACAAATATTGAGCAAATAGTTCCTTTTAATTGGCGACTATCAAAAAAATCAGAAAATGTCACGAAATTTATATTAATTGCATTCATTAGAAGTTCAAGACACATAAGGGCTCTAACCATATTTTGGCTCGTGATCAATCCATAAATACCTATACAAAATAAATAGGCACTCAAAACAAGTATATGTTCTAGCATCATTGACCAACTCCTTTGCAATTTCGATTTATTTCAATATGAACAAAAATTTAACAGAGTCGATTGACTCGAATATAACAAGTAAAAAAAAAAAAAGAATATATTGGTAATAGATCGAATAAAAGAAGTTCTATTTTGAATATATTTCTATTTATACACGAATAATCTTCAAATAGAATTAAAGGAAACTAAATGTGATAAGACAAAACAAAGTTTCATTTTGATTACTGCGGCTAGGTCTAAGGCTTTACTATTGTTACTGACGAGCCGCAGCAATCGCGCCTATTAACGCAACTAAAAGAATTATTGAAATGAGCTCAAATGGAAGAAAAAAATCTGTTGATAAACGAATTCCAATTTGTTGACTATTAGTTATCAAATCTTTCTCTATAATCTGGTTTGATCTTGTAGTCCAAATAATCCCATACCATGACGTATCTGGAATAGTAGTAATTAGTAAAAGAAAAATACTTGTACAAACCAGTGAAGTAACCCCGCCTCCAGCGTTCCAAAGATAAAAAGCGTTGTGATATTCTGAACCATTCATGAACATCACAGCAAATACGATTAAAACATTTATGGCTCCTACGTAAATAAGGAGTTGTGCGGCAGCTACAAAATAGGAATTTGATAAAATATAGAATAAGGCTATACAAATAAGAACCAATCCCAACGAAAAGGCGGAATAAATTGGGTTGGTAAGCAATACCACCCCTAAACCTAATAATATAAGGCCCAATCCCAGAAATACTAAAAGAAAATCATGTATTGATCCAGGTAAATCCATTTTACGTATAAAGAAGAGAGAAATATATCGAATTTTTTCATGACCTTATTGATGACCCGACCAGGAACAAAAACTTTTTGATACGTTCCTATAATTGAATGAAATCCTAAACGGTGTGAATTGAGGTATAGCTATTAGAATAATCTCACTCTTTATCCCAAAGGAGAGTTCGACACTCTAAAAACTCAAAAATATTTCTATTTCGAACTATTTCGAAATAATTCCGTATCTATTAAGATATTTTCAATCAAAATTTAGAGATTTTGACTCAAAATGAAGTCGCAATTATTACAATCAATCCAATCAACAGTTAAAGATTTGTAGTCATTTTATTGACCAAACAAAAGGAACGAAACCTCATTTCTTTCGATCAAAACCGAATTTTAGTAATTAGTCTTTATCTTTAATCAAGGGTTTACTCCTTTTTAGTTGAGGCAAAGTCGAAATCGTTCGAATTGTATAATCGTCAATTACTGATATTGGTAAACGACCCAAAGCAATTTGATTATAATTCAATTCGTGACGATCATAAGTAGAAAGCTCATATTCTTCAGTCATTGATAAACAATTTGTTGGACAATACTCAACGCAGTTACCACAAAATATACAGATTCCAAAATCAATACTATAATTAAGCAATCGTTTCTTTCGAATATTCGTTTCGAATTGCCAATCAACAACGGGTAAATCTATAGGACATACACGAACACATACCTCACAAGCAATACATTTATCAAATTCAAAATGGATTCGACCGCGGAAACGCTCCGATGTAATTAATTTTTCATAAGGGTATTGAATAGTTACGGGTAAACGATTTGCGTGGGATAAGGTAATCATAAAACTTTGACCAATGTACCTTACAGCCCTTATTGTTTGTTGACCATAATTTCTGAACCCAGTCACCATAGGGAGCATATCCTAATTATCTAGGAACAATTTGATGTTTGTTTCTTTCTCTTGTTTGAGACATATAAACTTATAGTATTCCATTACAATGAAAGGAGTTGTGAAGAGGTTGTTAATAATAGATTGCCGAGAGAAATAGGTAAAAGAAATTTCCAGCCAAGATTTAATAGTTGATCCATTCTTAGTCTAGGTAAAGTCCATCTTGTTGTGATAGAAATGAACAAGAACAAATAAGTTTTAGCCAATATAATAAAGATACCCGTTGTTGTTCCAAAAACCCCACTCACTTTATTTAGTTCAAAAAGCTTAGGAACAAAAAAGTGCGGAATAGAAATATTCCAACCGCCCAAGTAAAGAACTGTTACAAATAATGACGAAACTAATAGGTTTAGATAGGAAGCAACATAAAATAAACCAAATTTGATACCCGAATATTCGGTTTGATAACCGGCTACTAATTCTTCTTCCGCTTCTGGTAAATCAAAGGGCAATCTCTCGCATTCTGCTAGAGAAGAAATTAGAAAAACAATAAACCCTATAGGTTGCCGCCACAAATTCCACCCCCAAAGACCATATTTTGACTGTGCCTCAACTATATCAACTGTACTTAAACTATTAGATAATTATAGTCGATGAGAACATAACTGTCCCCACCGCTATTCCAGAACCATACATGAGATTTTCACCTCATATGGCTCCTCGAGGGTCATAAATAAATCTAAGGACAAAGTCATATTTTATTTATTTTGATACGTTTGTCGGATAGGTTAGTTTGTAGAATAGGTAGGATCACAATGTCCTCTAATTAGACCAATGGAATTCTGTCTGTTATTGTTATAACAATAAATAAAGATAAAGTACTTCTGAATTGATCTCATCCTTTAAGAATTTCAGCTTTTCCTTGTTGAGTAATAACTTCCGTATTTCAATCAAATACTCCTTGTGGGTGTGTAGAAATAGTAATAGATCTTTCAACCCAACCTTGTTTTCGACTCCGAAAAAGAATTCTACATACCATTAATTTATAAATTATGGTATAAATTTTATCTCTATGATAAAGAAAGAATAAAAAGGATCATTTTTTATTCTTTTTATTCTATTGTGATTTTATTTTTTCTATTGTTAGAGTTTTTTTTTGTTCCTATTCTTCTTTCTTTTATGAGAAAAAATGGACTTAAAAAAGTAAAGGGTTGTTTCGTATCTGATAGTGATTTTTATAATCGGTGGATAGGAGCATACTCTGGATCGGAATTGTGGGGAGTACTACTTGATAATTTCTACGAATTTAAAGCCCCAATTATTATTCTTTTTATATTATTTTTTTAGGCAAAAATGTCCTTTGGGATAATTTACATAATCTCGATTACTAATCCGTTGCCTATCTTGGTGTTTCTAACCAATCCACTCATTTTTGCTCAATCCCCCGTTATCGTTATGGTAATACATGCCAACGATAGTAAAACGTCAATACGGTTGATCATTGGAACCCCGCTTCAAGCCAGGATGACTAATCAACCAATCTTGGGGTAAAAAATATATTCTTCTTTTTTTTTTTTTTTTCGCTTTCCTCTTACTCTTGTACCTAGGAAATGAGACTGATTCTTTTTACTGCGAATTTACAAGCTGTTTTCTTTCACTCATAGAACTATCCGATTTAGATCATCCACTTTAATTTTAATGATAAATATATAAATATAAAAAAATATATCCATTTAATTCATTTCGCCTAGTCTTTCATAGTTTCTTAGAAATAAGGGCGTAGAGAAAAGTTTATGTTTCAATGACTCGCACGTAGAGATATTGATAACACACATAGAGTTAATGGTATTTCATAACTAATTGATTGAGCAGCGGCTCGTAGACCACCTAAAAAAGAATATTTATTATTTGATCCATATCCTGACATAAGAAGTCCGATGGGAGCAATACTTGAAATGGCAATCCATAAAAAAACACCAATCTTTAGATCAGCTAAAACTAGGTGATAGCCAAAAGGAATTACTGAATAGCTTAGTAGAATTGATATGACTGCTATGGATGGGCCAACGCTGAATAAACGAGTATCTCCCCGAGATGGAAGAAGATTCTCTTTAAAAAGTAGTTTTATCCCGTCTGCTAGAGCTTGAAGAACTCCTAAAGGACCAGCATATTCGGGCCCAATACGTTGTTGTACTCCTGCGGCTATTTCTCTTTCTAACCACACAATTACTAGTACCCCTATTGTTATTCCCAATACAAGAGTTAAAATAGGAACAAGCATCCATATAATGTTATATATCTCTTTTAAGGATTCTAATCCGGAAAAATAATGAATATCTTGTATTTCTGGTGTATCAAGTATCATTTCAACGATCAACTTCCCCCATAATGATATCGATGCTACCTAGTATCGTCATAATATCAGCCAATTTCATTCTTTTAACTAACTGAGGGAGAATTTGCAAATTAATAAACCCCGGTGGACGAATTTTCCATCTCCAAGGAAAACCACTCTGGTCCCCTATCATAAAAATTCCCAATTCTCCCTTTGGTGCTTCGACTCTCACATAAAGTTCTTGTTTCGGCAATTCAAAAGTAGGAGAGGTTTTTTTACTAATGAATCGATATTCAAAATCATTCCAGTTTTGATCCCTCTCTCTATCAAAACATCGGATTTCTAAATTCTCATAGGGCCCCCCCGGAATTCGTTCCAGAGCCTGTTGAATAATTTTTATGGATTCCTTCATTTCACTGATTCGGACTAAATAACGAGCTAATGAATCGCCTTCTTTTTGCCACGGGGCTTCCCAATCAAATTCGTTGTAACATTCATAATGATCAACTTTGCGAAGATCCCACTGTATTCCAGAAGCTCGTAGCATTGGTCCTGATAAACCCCAATTTATTGCTTCCTCTGCACTAATAATACCTACGCCTTCAACTCGTTCTAAAAAAATAGGATTTCGCGTAATAAGGTTTTGATATTCAGCAGCCCCTGTTAAAAAATAATCGCAGAAATCCAAGCATTTATCTATCCAGCCATGAGGTAGATCGGCCACTACTCCTCCGATACGAAAAAAATTATGCATCATTCTCATCCCAGTGGCAGCTTCGAATAGATCATATACTAATTCCCTTTCTCTGAAAATATAGAAGAAAGGGGTTTGCGCACCAATATCTGCCATAAAAGGGCCAAGCCATAACAGATGAGAAGCTATACGACTCAACTCCAACATAATTACTCTGATATGGCTAGCTCTTTTAGGTATTTGAATATTTCCCAGCCGTTCTGGTCCATTTACCGTTATTGCTTCTGTGAACATCGTAGCTAAATAATCCCAACGTGTTACATAGGGCAGATATTGTATAATTGTTCGGTTTTCCGCAATTTTTTCCATCCCTCTGTGTAAATAACCTAATATTGGTTCACAGTCAATAACATCTTCACCGTCTAGAGTAACGATGAGTCGAAGAACACCATGCATTGATGGATGGTGTGGGCCCATATTGACTATCATGAGGTCTTGTCTTGGAGATGATACATTCATAGGTTTTTCCTCGATTCATTCTTCCATACCTTACTAAAAACGAAAAGAAGCTCATCAAAATGTAAGATCTAATAATAATAAATCAAATAATTCAAAAATGACTTTAATGACTTTTCAAATTAACGTGTTTTTGGTTCCCGAATATCCAACTGACTAATTAATTGTTTATAACGTACTTCATTTTTCTTTGACAAATAAGACAGCAGCCGTTGGCGTTTTCCTATAATTTTCCGGAGGCCTCTCTGAGATAAATAGTCTTTTCTATGCAATTCCAAATGTGAAGTAATTCTTCGGATCTTATTAGTAAAACTGAATACTTGCAATTCAACGGATCCCTTGTTTTTGTTTTTTTCTTTTTCGTTTTGTGAAATAACTGAGATGAATGCATTTTTGACCATAAAATGAAATCTTCTCCCCTACTTAAATCTTAAATTTAAATATTTTTAATATTTAAAATATATAAAAATATATATATTTTTTTTGATCAGTAATAATAATGCTGATTCCTTTTTCATTTTGTATACCCAACAATCTTCATTTCCTTATGAATTTCTAATTTTATCCAATTGTTTTTATGGGCATAGGGATCCAAACAGATAATCTATTTCTACACTTAGAAAAAATAAAAATTTGTACCTAAGATTCGAATCATAAGATTCTGTTGATTCCTTTTTAGATGTAATTGATATGTCATTAAATTAATAAATTAATGATATGAATAGAATGAAAAACAATGCATGTGTGTATATTTTTGTTTTCATGTATCAACTAAAATATGTTATGGAATATATGAAAAACGTACCATTAAAGGGTTTTTAATCGTGGATACATATGTATTCTTACCATATTGAAACGACTTCCATTATTGGTATCAAACCAACAACGATTCATACAAGCTAAATCTTCTAATCGATAATTGGTCCAAAAAATGAGTTTGAATTTAATTAGTTTCTTTTTTTTTTTTTTTTTATCTCTATCTCTATAAAGATCTCTGTTTTTATTCGAAACGTTACCACAGGTTTGAGTGTTATTTCCATTGAAAAATTCTGTATTTATCTGATGAATACCTTGGCTATTCTTCGAATTTAAAGAAATTAGAATTCCGAATTCTCTACGACGTTGAGATAAAAAGGTATTTTCAGGAACAAAAAAATCATCAAGATTTTGGTTTTTATTTACAGTGTTCCTTTTCTGTTTTGCAATGGACTCATCGAAATTCGTCTTATCACCACAGCCCTTTTCTTGGTGTCTTGGATTCATTTTGTGCTTACTCTTATGACCCAATGAAATATTTATGGTTTGGTACATAAGAAACTGTCCAACATTTTTTACAGCCAGACGAACTGGTTCGATAATCAATATTCCTTTTTTCAAAAATTCTGTAAGACTCAAATTGTTCTGAATTAGTAAAATATCGAGACTCATTTCTCTCCTTTGAATAGAGGATATAGCAATTTCGTTTGGATTTATCAGTCTAAGTAGGAGACAAAATACTTTTATATTATTGAGTACTCTTTGATTTACAGAAGCATTCCATCGTAATTGAAAACAGAAATACCTTTTTAGGAGGAAATCAAGCTCCGCTTCCGTAGAACTTTTGTATTTTTTTTTCTTTTTCGTGTCTGATCCCGCAAAAGATTCTTCAAGACCTTTTTCTTGGTTTAAGCGAACTGATCCAAGATCCACTTGTCTCTCAGATTCTTTTTCTTCTTCATTTTGATTCTTGACTTCAATAGTTTTTTTTTCATTCGAGAATAATAATATAAAAGTATCTCTTTTTTTCTTTTTATTTACCTTCTTTTTTTCAAAAACGTTTTCATTCAAATCAAAAAGAAGTAATTTGATTGGTATGGCTACGGGGGTTTTCTTATATGCATTGTAAAGTATCAAAATTTCTGGGAAGAACCAAAGTTCCAAATTCAATATGGAATGACTTAATATTCTTTCATTCATTTCCATCCAATCAAAAAGGTTTTTTTTGAGGGATGGATTGATTTCTTCATCTTGATGAAACATGAGATAAAAAAGACTTTTCTTATTAATTTTATCAATTATTTGAGAATTATTAGACACAGTCTTCGTATTTTTATTACTTTTGGTTCCGGTATCAATCCATAATTCAATATCCATCTTGTTTCTAATACAAAAACGGAGAATTCTCCAATCAAAATATTTTCTAGCCGGGTTTTTCTCTATATCCACAATCTCATCTTCTCCCAGATAGTTATTCATAGGAACATCTCCTGGCAGATGAACAAATTTGCGGTTATATGTCTTGTAATTATACAAAAAAATCCCTTGGTTATTTTTTTCCTTTAATAAGAATCTAAAAATATCTGAGTCCTTCGGATCTTCATCATTAATAAATTTATATGCTAAAAGATCATATCTATAGTGTTTTTTAAAATTCTTTTTTTTATTTAGTAATGGCTCCGCTTCAAAATTATTTTTTTGTTCGTACTGAATTAATCGGTCTTTTTCATATGAATCGCTTTTTTTAAAATATTGATTTTCAGCTATACACCCTTGATTAACAATAGTTCGCCATTTTTGTGGTACTAATCTAGACCATCTTATCTGAGATAAATCGTATTGATAATGACCAGCTTTTAACCAGTTTTTCCATTGATTCATGGTGGAAGTAATCGGTTTTTTATGTCTTAATTGGGAATGAAATATTCCTTGTACTTCAAAATAACCCTTTATTTTATTTTTAAGAAAAATAGTTGTTCCGTGATCATGATATTGAAGAGCTGATCTTAACTTATATAAGTTAAGCTTATATAAGTTCAAAAATTTGGTTTGTGATAATTTGTAAAATACATATGCTTGTGACAAAGAAGATAAGTCACGAAAAAGCCTTTCGTTCTTATTACTAATATTAGTAAGTGACTTTTTTATATTCAAAATAAAGTGAATTGTATTTTGATTTACTTTCTCAATATCAGCTTTTTCGTGATTTTCGTCATTATTATAAATGTATTTGTCAATAAGATTTCTAGTTGATTCAAGAAAAAGTTCTGCATTGATTCTGAGAATTTGAATGATAGATAGAAAGATATCTATGTATATTTTCTCAATATTTTTTTTTTTTAAAAAATGGAATTTACGGACTACTTGAGCATTTCTTCTTTTTAGTATCTTTTTTAATGATCCGAATCTTTTCGTACCATAAGTTATTTTGTTAGGACTCTTTTTTTTCTTTAAGATCACTTTCTTCTCTTTTTTTTTTTTTTTTATTTGATTTATGATTGTCCTTTTTTTATTAGTCAAATCTTGCATTCTTGCTTCGGCCAGTGAAGAATTTGTCCAATCCATAGGTATAATTTGAATCGCGGATTCATGAATCGTCTTTTTATTAGTTATAAAATCTTTTTTAGTTTCATTCAATTCATCTAATCCGCTAAATACTAATAGAATAGTGATTAGTTCTTTTATTTGTTCTTTAAAAAAAAAAAATGGACTTTTTTTGATAACTCTTTTTTTCCTTTCTTTTGATTTTGTGAAATTTAAAGAAAACTTTGTTCTTTTTTTTAAAATCCTTATAAATAGAAAACTCTTTTTTGTAAACTTTCTAACCTTTTCTTCGAGTTTTTTACAAATGGGTTTAAAATCAAAAAGAGAGGTTCTTCTTTTGGTAGAACCAAAAGGAAATTCAGTTTCCATCCCAAAAACTGTTAAAAAGCAAAAATTCTTTTTTTTCCCTTTCTTCTCTTTCATTTTCATTGGGCCCTTTTGAGGGCATTGTAGCTTAACTCTGTGCCAAGGTTTCAGGCGAAAAGGGAATAGGATTTTTATCTGAATACCCTCTGTTAACCAGTTTTTCGGAAATTCTTTTTCGGATAATTGAACTCCATTATAGGTGCATTTAACATGCATTTCTTTATTCCAATCTTTTAAATCCTCAGACCATTCTGGAAATTGAAATAATAGTGTACGGATGGTATTTTTAGCTATTATCAATAAAGGTAAGAAAATATATTTTCTAAGAATGGATTGGATTACTAGCAACGAGCCTCTTATTACGTGAGCAAATAGAATGTTATCCCAGGCTTCTGCTATTTCTACCCGTGCTTTTTCCTCCCTTTTGTCCTTCTCTTTTTTATCGCTTTTTTGTATCCTTTCTTCAGTATAATCTGAAATCACAAATTCTCTGTTTTTACATATCAAATTGATAAACATTATTTTCATCATCTGCGAGATATCAAAAGAAAACAAAAGGGATTTGTCTAGTCGGTCCAAAAAAAGGGGGGAATGTATATTTGGTTGAAAGAGTTCCCAAGTAATTGTTTTACGTCTTTGAGGACGCATGGAGCCTTTTATTATGTCACGACGAAAGTCTGGTTGTTGTGAATAACGTATTAAAGCTATTTCTCTTTCTACTGGCTTAGCATTAGGATTATTGTCTCCACGATTAGTATTAGGATTAGTAGTATTTTTCGTATTATTGTATGTATCCCTGTTCTCTGTAAAAATTATTACACGTTTGGATTTTCTTGAACGAATTTCATAATCCTTTACCGAAATTTCTTCATGTTCTCTTTCTTGTTGTTCCAACTCGTTGATTAATTTGTATGACCAGCGAGGAACTTTTTTACTTATTTCATTTATTCCAATTTTTTTTCGATCCTCTCCCCGATGCTCGTGGTTTGAAAATGAAGAAAGTTCTTTAAAATATAAACTTGATACTGCTTGTGTTTTTTCAGTAAATTTACTCATTAAATTCAATAAATACCCAATTTCGATTGAAAATGCTTTTCTATCAAATCTATCTA